AAGACAAATTTCCTATCTTTTCTTTCATCTCGGGAGAAATACGATCGGCAGGAGCTAACTCAAACCCCTCCGGTAAAATAAGAACAGCCCCCACATTCAAACCCCCCCTCTTGCCATTAGCAAGAACTTGTTTCACTTGCTTATCATAAGGAATTCGAACAACTGCTTCAAATACAGTATCCGGAAGTACCGTTTGTGGAACCTCAATATCCACGGGCTTATTAGCTAAATGGCAATTGGCACATACAATACGCCCAGTCGCTTCTCGTGGATTTTCATAACCCTGCTGCGCAAAAATGGGATATGCACTTGAAATCGACGTACGGGTTATGATATATATCATAAGCGATACGGAAATAGATCGAGTAATCTGTTCCTTTATACAAGAAAAAGTATTTCGAGTTTGCATGGTCTAATCATTGATCCGAAAATTTCTACAATAAATTGGGTAGGTCACTAGTCTAGGTCGCTATCCACGATTCTGCTATTTACTGGAATCATTTTACTGGAATACTCTGGGATGAAAACCCCGAATAGAAAGTTTTTTTGGATTAGATTAATATTGGTGGATCATTTATCAATCATTCATTGAATGATAAATAACTACAAGTGACGGCGATACGCGATTTAAATAACGGAAAATCCAATATTTAAAAATAGTATCCAGAATAACTGGAAAGGTGGAAACAAGACCGGATATAATTTGATCATTATGAATAAATCCAAAATCTTTGTAGACAGAACCAATCATTAGTTCCCACCCGTGGGGTGAATGAAATCCGATACATAAATCCGTTATTAAAAGAATCAAAAAAGCTTTTATTGTATCACTTAAGTTATATAGGAATTCCTGAGCCCAAGAGTTAAGAATAACAAGTTCTTCATTACCTAAAATAGAATAGCCACTTAGAATAACAAAACAGATTATATTTGTCGATAAGTGCAAAATCGTATGGATACGATCCTCGTTGTGTATCTTGATTAATTGGATCGTTTCTTTTTGGATTCCTATAGGAAGCATTTGTAGATGTGTCTCCGAGTATTCCTTGATAATTTCGTCCAAGAAGAGGATTTCCTCTAATTCTATGAACTTTTCTAGAATACTTTTTTCTTGAATATCATTCCAAAAAATTTCGGATTGACCAGTATTCGACCAATTAGTCACCCAAGATTCCATACTTTTCGTAAATGAGAGAGAAATCCACCAGGGCAAAAATACTATAGATGCAAGATACAAAAGAGGAGTGAATGCTTTCTTTTTTGCCATTTTTCATCTGTGAATTGTTAATTAACCCCGTCGACTCTCTGTGATCAAATATTTTTTTCACCCGTGAGTTCTAGACAAGGTATCAAATCGATTTATTTGTGATTTTTTTCAACATCTAGAGAGAGTACAGAAATAGACTCCACTTCGAATTCGAATGAAAAAATAAGAAAAATAGGGTTTCCAGATATCTCAATTCATCAAATCCCAAACAAGTGTCTCCTTTCGATGAATGACCGAAAGAAGTACTTTAATGAATGTATTGAGATTTTGAGACGAAAGAACTCCTTTTCTATCAAAATATCCAATATTTCGAATAAATTCCAAGATTACCCATAGCCAAGAATAGAATAATTGAGAGAAAGATATTGTGATGATCAAAAAAACGAGCGTCAAAACAAGACAGAAGGCAGTTATCATTATGAAGAAAACCCATTCTTTTATTGGTTCGTAAGGAACACAAAAGAAGGGTCGATTGGCAAAAAGCAAATAATTGACAAGATATGATTTATCTTCATCTAATAAAGTATCAGTTACAACAAATCTGGAATTTCAAAATAAAAAAGAAATTTCTTTCTTTCGAAATCATTTGATATATGAGATGAATTGATTCTAGTCGTTCAATTTGTGACTCGGTTAAATTGAGTTGCATGGATTTGGATACGCCTAAGAAAGCATTCGTTCTTCAGCCCAGTTCCTTTTCTCAAAAGACTTCAATTGGTACGCGCAAGAAATAGGCCAATTCCGCGGCTTTTTGTTCAATTTCTCGTGGAGTCAAATTCTCATCAGTACGGGTCAACGGAATAGCCCCCCGGCCTCTAATGTCCATATAAAGGACACGGCGAGCATAAATACCCTCTTTTACTTCTATTCTAACGGATTGAATATCTTTTATAAGGAATCGGAGGAATATGCGACGGTTTTTTCCAGGAAATCCCCAACGAAAAATACACACTATTCCTTCCTTTCTATCAAATCGATCATAACCACTACCCACATTCCAGGAAATTGTGCACCACAAATAGGAACTAATAAAGAGACCCGCGATCCCGTAGAAAGACATCACGATCCCTTGTGGAAAAAAAATGATTTGCTGAGACGGAAAAAAAGATATCAAATTTCTACCAAGATAACTAGAAGTTCCAACCAATAAGAATCCTAATGAACCTAAAAAAACGATAAGGGCCCAGCAAAAATTACTTAGTTTTCGAGACCCCGTTATAAGTTCTATCCATATATGTTCTGATCGCCAACTCATACTTGATCTAATTTCATTTTATTGGAATTGGGAGAATACCCCAAATTTGCCTTTTTGGTTCCGAAGGAACTCTCATCAACTAGCACTAGTTTGATGTGAACTAGTACTAGTTTGAAGTGAACCTTTAGTAAGTAGTAAGGAGTAATTCATCAAATTGGCTCGATCTAAAATAATAATAACATACCCTTCATATGATCCCAATATAGATATTGATATACATACAGATCCACCAACTTTACACATTTTAGGCATCCGGTGATACTGATCTATTTGAAACTAGCTAGAATTCATTTACCTATAGATCATTTTCTGCAGGCATAAGAGCTTTTTTTCGGCGGAAATCACATGTTAGACCATATTTCATTTCCCGAAATAAATATCTGTGTTATGCTACAAGTCTAAGTTTCAAAAAAACAGCTGAGATTGGGTCCCCTCAGATCTAAACAATCTTGTTTTTTTGAACATGAAGAAATAAAGAAGCCATTGCAATTGCCGGAAATACTAGGCCTACTAAAGGCACAAAAATGGAGGGAAAATTGAAAGTTGTCATAAAATGGGGTACCTCGATTGACTATTTGCACCTGTTATTTTTTTTTTTTTTTTTGAATATTTTTTTATTTATAATAATTATAATTAAGAATTGTAATTATTCTGAATTTGTAGTTCGTAGTAGTTATTATCAATTAATGCAATAATAATAATACTAATTAATTCCGTTTGAAAATTCTTAGTAAATATAAATATATAAGTAAATAGATAAGTATCTATAGTGGATATATAGAATAAGTCCACGGAATGTAGAACTAAATAAATGGACTTAGTCTTCTATATGAAAGATACGTATGACAATCCACTTTATTATTTTTCTTCATTTCTTTGTGTCTTGTTCTTGTCTTCTAATTTAATAAAGAAAGAGTTTCTTACAAATTAGCGAAAGATGGAAATTGATGCTTTATTACACTATCTTTTATGATATGACTCATTTACTCATTTACATATTCGAATTCTATTCTCAGGAGATGAAGAAAGATAAAAAACGATATATCTATCTTTTCGATATTTGAATTTGATTATATACGTAAGACAAAATTCGTTATTCGTTTTTTTTTACCGAATTTCACGAAAGGAGCAACTCCCCCTTTTATCTTGTTCAATTGCTAGCGACTTCTTAATTAGTAATCGGGAAGCTAGGTAAAAAAAAGAGTTATCCGCAACTTTTGATTCTTTCTACAATTAGATCTTAGGTCACCCAAGAAAACTACATTCTTGTTTACTTTGAGTCTGATAAGCTAACTACTTGTTTCCTACAAATCAAATAATTGAACTTCGTGCACTCTACTTGATTGAATTTGAATTCAAAGGAAAGAAGGCGTGGAGCTTAAATAACTCACTAAGAACGATTTTTAAAAGATTACGCGGTACGATTAGGTCGAATAAGCCCTTCTGGAATAAATATTCAGCCGCTTGTGAACCTTCGGGTACTGTTTTATTCAATGTTTGTTCAATGACTCTTTTACCCGCAAATGCAATGTAGGAATTGGGTTCGGCAATAATGATATCTCCCAACATACCAAAACTAGCTGTTACCCCACCGGTAGTAGGAGATGTAAGAATTGGTACATAAAATAACTTTTTATTTGATTGATAATCATATAAGGCAGACGATATTTTAGCCATTTGCATCAAGCTCAAACTTCCTTCTTGCATGCGCGCCCCCCCCGAAGCGCATACTATAATAAGAGGTAGAAATTGATTGGTAGCGTACTCAATCAAACGGGTGATTTTCTCCCCAACTACGGATCCCATACTACCTCCCATAAACTGAAAATCCATAACCCCAATTGCTACAGGAATACCATTTAGTTGACCTACGCCTGTTTGAACAGCCTCAGTTAATCCCGTCTTTCTTTGATAAGAATCAATACGATCTTTATAAGGCTCTTCTTCCGAATGAAATCCAATGGGATCCAGAGATACCATGTCTTCATCCATAGGATCCCAAGTACCAGGATCAATCGAAAGTTCGATTCTTTCTGAACTACTCATTTTCAAATGATATCCACATTGTTCACAAATATTCATTTTTGATTTCAAAAATTTCTTATAATTTAATCCATAACAATTTTCGCATTGAACCCACAAATGCCTGTATTTTTGAGTTGCATCGAGATCATTAGACCTTTCTCGTAGAGTTAAATCACTACTCTTCGAGTGGGTTCGTATACCGGACCCCCCGCTTTCACTACTTGCATTACTAGTTCTCCGTTTATCAAAAACGTATCTAGAAATGTAACTATCACTACTATCACTTACAATAGGCGTATCCATACAGATTTGAGATTGAAGATAACTGTCAATGCAACTATTAATATGATTATTCCAACTAGATTGAGTATCATACATGTAACGATTGTATAAGGAATCTACACTCCTAGATCCATTATTCATATAACTAGAATTGCGATAACTAGAAAAAGA